TGGGCTCATCATATGTTTACTGTGGGCTTAGACGTTGATACCCGTGCCTACTTCACGGCAGCTACCATGATCATAGCTGTCCCCACTGGAATTAAAATCTTTAGTTGGATCGCCACCATGTGGGGGGGTTCGATACAATACAAAACACCCATGTTATTTGCTGTAGGGTTCATCTTTTTGTTCACCATAGGAGGACTCACTGGAATAGTCCCGGCAAATTCTGGGCTAGACATTGCTCTACATGATACTTATTATGTGGTTGCACATTTCCATTATGTACTTTCTATGGGAGCCGTTTTTGCTTTATTTGCAGGATTTCACTATTGGGTGGGTAAAATCTTTGGTCGGACATACCCTGAAACTTTAGGTCAAATCCATTTTTGGATCACTTTTTTCGGGGTTAATCCGACCCTCTTTCCTATGCATTTCTTAGGGCTTTCGGGTATGCCACGTCGTATTCCAGATTATCCAGATGCTTACGCTGGATGGAATGCCCTTAGCAGTTTTGGCTCTTATATATCCGTAGTTGGAATTCGTCGTTTCTTCGTGGTCGTAACAATCACTTCAAGCAGTGGAAATAACAAAAGATGTGCTCCAAGTCCTTGGGCTGTTGAACAGAATCCAACTACACCGGAATGGATGGTACAAAGTCCTCCAGCTTTTCATACTTTTGGAGAACTTCCAGCTATCAAGGAGACGAAAAGCTATGTGAAGTAAAAGAAGAAAAGGTCACCGACAGCTACTAAGAACCTAACAGAACTTTTCCAAATGTGGGTTCTAAAAGCACTTGTCTAGGTCGGGGTTGAGAATTGGAGGGCCGACGAGGCTAGGGCCCTATTTTCCAGCAATGACCGGTCAAGGTCAATCAAAGTGGGGATTCACAGATGATTATCAGCATAGAAGGGATCTTAACAAGTCTGATCACTATCCATAGAAGGATTGAACGGGGGATTGATCATCGACTCAAGCACGTATTGCCAGCTTCACATTACAACATGTACCCGGAAAGGTCAACAAAGAGCGTCCCCCTCCAAACTAAACCGAAAAATCGGACCCCTCTGAACCAACGAAGCATTCCATTGAATGAAGCCCACTTCCCTCCTAGAAAGCCACTCTCGGGGGAGAACTCTTGCTCACAGGCTCCCTGAAACCAAGAGACGAGACAGAAGACGCATAAGATGCAGAGGATACTATGGATTCAGAGTGAGCCTCTATTCTATGTCTAGGAGTCGAGAAGAGAGCACCTTCAACCGCCAAAGCACTTATTTACTGCTCTTCCTGCTTGGCCAAGAAGTGTTAAACGGAACCTTCTTTGAAAATGTCTCTAAAGGTGGATAATGGGACTACTGGTCTGCTGCTTTTACTTTTTCCTAACTATTGTGACGAAAGAAAGCAAAGAAACTCAGCTTCTTGCAGGTTCCAATAAGCGGGTAACTAAGGTCTACTCGTCAAGTAAAGAAAGCCTCACTTTTTCAGCGAAGACCAGAACCGATTCAATCAATGCGACTTCGTCCCACCAATAAGAACATTCTGAGGCGGGCAAGGAAGGAAGAGTGACTTTACAACTAACGTTCAGGGGGTGCTGTGGAGAAATCGTTTAGGAAACCAAGCATGTAATAAGCAGAAATCATATCCACAGGCATGTCTGCAATGCGTTAGGCATTCCTCCAATCCCAAGTAGCTCCTTCGTCACTCTACAATCCTCCGAACATAAGTTCTCCCATATTCGCCTTCATAAATCCACATCAGTCCCCTCCCAACAATTCCAAAAATCCATATGCCAGTCACAATACCCATATTAGGTGGATCATGATGCAGAAACTGAGAACCGAAATGCATATAATATTGCTATGGCTTCTCACACCCCCCCGTCTTCCTCTTTCGAAATACACTATTCCACGAGCCCCGTAAGGAAAGGAGTACATGGTCATTCCTCGATTCTCGGCACCATCGGGTCCGCTTCCTCCCAAACATCACCGTTATATCAGCTCTCGCCATTTCAACCTATATCTAATGTAGCCCACAGCTCGCCCCAAACCCTACCCAGCTTTCCAGGCCAAAAAATCCCCGTAATTCCACTTTAGCTCATCTCCAAGCACCTCGCCCCTATAGCTTATGGGCAAATCCCATTCCCCCTGCGGGGATGGAGGAGTATGCGGAAAGATTAAAGAAAGTTGAGGATTGAAACGGTTTTTCCACCAAATTCAGGGATTTTGCCCTTTACCCTGATTCAGAACTGCCAAAAAGGTTCCAAAAAATTGTAAAAATACAACGGAAAAGGGTGTCCCATCTCTCATCTTAAAGCCTATTGTGCCGATGTCTGCCCTTTAGAGAAGGGCTGCTATCCGATTGTTCCAGAAGAGTCTTACGGGCCCTGCACTGATATGGTTTACGTCACTAGATCATTTTAAGTTGCCGTCGTTTGAGCAATTATCTCAAATGTTCATCAATCAGTACTCCTACAACTTATATGCCAAACCAAAAAGATCAGATCTCGAGGCTCTAAATCAGAAAGGTGATGAAAGTTTCAGTGCCTACGTAGGCAGGTGGAGGACTGTCACTGCCCAAATGCGAAACAAACTCGATGAAGAAGAGCAAATCAACATGGTAACCCAGTTGGCTCATTCTTCAATTGCTGGCTATCTGATGTCATAGACCCACACCACATTCCAAAGCAGCAAATGAGGGCTTGGCTTTCAAGCTTACCTTATTATTAAGGAAGGGGCAAAGGGCTTTTTTATAGAGGTTGAGTAAGGCTGGAAGGAATTGGCAGAATTTTTTTAGGTCCCAATGAAGGGAAGGGGGCCCGGGTCTTGCGACGGATGCAAGCTAGACTTTGAAGCAAAAAATCCAAGATTTCATAGAAGAAAAAAAAATCAACGTGGCGGATGAACAGGAAGCTCCTAAGAACCCCAACGAGAAAATAGGAGTTTTTAAGAACTCGCTCCCTAGTCATGCTCCGGTCTCAACATGCTGGGCCGAGGAAGTGTCCGATTTCGAGCATCCCCCTACCATCACTACAATTAATGCTATTAATACTATCTGGCTTTGTGAGGAAGACCCCTCCACTGGATCATCATGACCCCCTATGTTCCGGCTTCCAAAGGCGATCGTAAGGGAAGAAGAATTTGGAAAAGGGATAAGGCTGCAAGAAGAACCTAGAGAGTAAGCTCCACCGAAAGAAGAAGAAATAAGACTCGAGTTTCTGGAAATGTTTCAAGAGGAAGTTCCATGGGAAGAGGAAAATGAAAATTTTCAGAAAAATCAAAGAAGCCAGCAGGTCTTTTTCCGCTTGATCGCTAACTCATGAGCAAAGCCACCTTCGGCCCTTCGCTTAGTAAGCCCCTCTTCGAGCCTCTACTGAATTCCGTTCGCCCCGGTCCTTAGTAGCGTTGACAAAGGCAACTTTGGATGTTGTTGTGACGCTTTGGTTAGGCTCGGTTGAAAAAGTCAACGACACAAGCAAGGAGTTGACAAAGGAGAACAGCCCCCCAGGTGTTGATAGAGAGCTTACCGCGCCGCCCTTTATAGTCGCGACTGTTGTCATGGAAAAGAGTTTGTTTTTTGTTAAAGAAGCATGCTTAACACAGCCTCTAGCGTAAAGGCATTCGAGCCGCGTCTAAACTAAATGAAGTGTAAGGGCCCGTACTCTCTCTTCTTTGGATACGCTATCCCTTCCGGCTATGGTATGGGGGAAGGGAAGTGAGATCTACCGATTGATTTGATATTAGCTGAGCGGCCCTTCGGGAGACATGGCCCTACGCGCTACACACAAGAATGAATTGTTATGCGGTCGGTAAACTATTTCTGCAGGCAGCCTATCAAACCAGATCACGTATTTTTGAATATGTCGTTTCGTCATGTACATGTATTCGGTCTTCCATTTTGATGTTCCTGCTCGTGCCCGGAGAGAGAATGGGAACGACTCCCCCTCTCCCCGTTCTACCGTCCAAAACATGCCGGCCGCTCTAAGTTCCGGGGTTGGGTCGGATAGGACCAGACAAAATCGGCTGGATCTGTGGAATCCGAACGGATCAGATACAATCGGATCTGATCGTAGCTTCGAGTTCAGGTGCCGTACCGCGGCCAGACCGGAAAGGAAGGGGACTGCGAACCTCCTGCCGGCCAAGGTTGCTTTCTAACTCTCAGCCACTTGAAGTGCAGCTTGATTTTCGGGGGGAAGGAAGATCAAAATAAGGTAGATTATTCGATTCTATTTCCTCCTTTGGTAAGGATTGGCTTTAAGTGATAGGGGAGATTGGAATTCATTCGTCTTTTCTTTGTTTGTATTACCGAGACACACGAAGGGCAGGCCATATGTACCTCGGGAAACCCGGCTCATTCAAATCAAAATAGAACGAGCACCCACGACTAAGGGGAATGGAATGTCGGCCACAGGGTGAGATTATCTTCTAATACGAGGGCGAGTGACTGGTCAAGTCATGAAACTTAGTCATTTTGATCAACATGGCTGCAAAGTGGACTGGGTTTATGTGTTTAAACTGACTACGACAAAAGTCGTGGCTACTTCAACCAAAAAAAGGCGACCTCCCATTCAAACCGAAAGAAGTACCTCACCTCACTTACGAAGAAGTAGTTGGAGCTGGGCTCCGAACTATGTATGAGAGTTTGCTTTTGTTTCATGTTTCTAAGAGCGGTATGTCTGATCAAATAAGGGATCAGACCGCTCCTGGTGTTCGAACTAGTCATTAATGGTCGGCTTCATTGGTATCCTTTCGGTATGCGTTGCGAACGTTTTCATTTTTAGTTATCTTCTTTATAGAAGCTAAACTCGAACGGATAAAGCAGATGGTCCAACTAAATAACTTTTTTTTTTTTATTATTTTTATGGTCGTGCCTCGTGGCACGGCAGCACCCGTACTATTGAAATGGTTCGTCAGTAGAGATGTTCCCACTGGTGCCCCTTTTTCCAATGGTACTATAATTCCTATTCCTATCTCTTCATTCCCTCTTTTGGTCTATCTACATTCCAGGAAAAT